GTAATTCAAAATCATCAGGTTAGGATCAATCTAAACCAGCCCATTATTTATATGATATAATTCAACATGCCAACTATTAAACAACTTATTAGAAATACAAGACAGCCAATCAGAAATGTCACAAAATCCCCCGCACTTCGGGGATGCCCTCAGCGTCGAGGAACATGTACTAGGGTGTATGTGCGACTCGTTCAGATCATGAGCTGGGATAAAGATAAAAGAAAGAAAACCTTTTCTAGTATCAATGATCAGTACCGGGGAATAGGATAGAATAGAAAAAGAAGTCCGTTCAATTCAGTATAAAAAAAAAATATATCCATTCTAGTGTGTATGAAATTTATGGTTTTCATTGGTGCAAATCCAATCACCTCAATTTAAGATGAGAAGCAATTCTACATTGGTAACAAATGGTTATCCATTAAGCGGAGAAAATCCTACTTAAAAATAAAAACAGAAAACTTAGGCCCCTCTTGCAAGAACGGACTAACAGGGTTAGCTACCCAGCCAACTTTCATAATTAAATACCGTTACTGTGTAAGTAGATCTAATCGTGAAAGACCTATTACTGGATAATTCATGGGTAGAGCCAAAGAATGTGAACTATACAAGTTACCAATTACCAATAACATTTATTAAATGAAGTAAAGGCTCCGGTGTATAGAGAAAACCTCACCGTTTAAGAAATAACCATATAAACGAAGGAAGCCACTATTTCTTTATCCATTTATATTTTTTATTTATTATATTTTGATACCTAGTAAAATAAAATTTCTTATTTCGAAGTAAAATGTCTAGAAAAAATAAAAATAGTGGTTGGGAAGGTTATAGTAGCCAAAGTCATTGGAATTTTTAGTTTACACATTGGAAAAAAGCTTTGTTATTAATAGACTAGGAAAGGGAAAAAGAATAACTGAAAGAAAGGAAATCTATTAGTTATTCGTCAAAGTTTCATTTATTCAATGACCAGAATTAGACGGGGAAATATAGCTCGGAGACGTAGAACAAAAATTCGTTTATTTGCATCAAGCTTTCGAGGGGCTCATTCAAGACTTACTCGAACAATTACTCAACAGAAAATAAGAGCTTTGGTTTCGTCTCATCGGGATAGGGATAAGCAAAAGAGAAATTTTCGCCGTTTGTGGATCACTCGAATAAACGCAGTAATTCGTGAAATAGGGGTATCCTATAGTTATAGTAGATTAATACATGACCTATATAAGAAACAGGTGCTTCTTAATCGTAAAATACTTGCACAAATAGCTATATCAAATAAAAATTGTCTTTATATGATTTCCAATGAAATCATAAAAGAAGTAGATTGGAAAGAATCCATCAGAATAATTTAAACAGAGTTCCCCGGAGAATGAACTCCGGGAGGGTAAAGTCAAAATGAATGAACACATTCAAAAAAAAATCTTTATTCTTACCCGATTCTTTTTTTTCTTACAACACGATAATTAAATATTTTTCGAACAAAACATCAATCTGCGTTTTAGTTCGGATTTTAAAGTAACGAAAGAGTAAGCCTATTTATTTCTGGCTCGAAGACCCGCAGTTCTGGTGGTCGACTCGGTTCTTTCAAACTGTTTCTCATTATTAAGAAAAGGTAACAAAGATAAAATACGAGCTTGTTTTATAGCAATAGTAATTAATCGTTGTTGTTTCAAGGTCAATCTATTCACCCGTCTAGATAATATTTTTCCTTGTTCGCTAATAAATCGACTAATTAAACTCATGTTTCTATAATCAATTCGATCCCCCGATTGAATCGGGGGCAAACGCCTACGAAAAGATCGCTTGGATTTAAGAAAAGGTCGCTTGGATTTATCCATGGTTTGTTTAGTTTATTCCTTATCCCGAAAATCCTATTTCGGTCGGATCTAAAATGAATTAGAATAAATAGGATTTGGTTTGTTTATATTTAATTATGTTATATATAGAATGTCATTTTTACCCTTCCTTGGAAGGGTTACATACATGTGCTCGATTCGATCTATTTCTTGATCTCCCCATGAATCGTATGTTTGTAACAAAATGGACAGAATTTTCTCAATTCCAATCGATTAGGCGTGTTGTGACGATTCTTTTCAGTAATATATCTGGAAATACCCGTTGATACCTTATTAACACCGTTTCGAACACAACCGGTACATTCCAAAATAACCGTTATTCGGACATCTTTCCCCTTGGCCATGAACCCCCTTTGGATTTTTGATTTACTCAACTCTTCTATTTTCGATCCGAAACGAAGAAGAAGAAAGGAAGGAAAAATAGAAGTTATTAACTTGAAATCCAATTATGAAAAATTTCCCTGCAATCAATCATCAATATACTAAAAAAATTTCTAAACTTTATTGCAAATCACAGTATTTCATTTACATTTAAGTACCCCTTGTAGTCTTGTCCTAGATCTAGGCCCCACCCTGTTTATTCTACCTCCATCCCTAGTTTATTTTTGAATTTAATAATAATAATTTATTTAATTCAAACTTGAACCCAA